TATGAATCAGGGAAAAACTCCATGAAAGGAACATTAATGATTCATATAAATCACTTAGTGGAAAATGTCCCGAATAAACCCAACGAGTAACTAATAATCCTGTTATACAGGAAAAAGTCATTATCATCCCCTTTTCGGATGAATCATATAGTTTTACGATTTCATCGACTAAAAAAGTTATGAAATGAATTGTAATTACAATTGAAACAATCGAAAAAGAAATATGAGTTAATATATGCTCTAAAGTTGAAAATATCATAATTTTTTTTTTTAAGGAGTCCCATAATTATAAAAAGGAAATCGGAAATTGAATTCATTATAGGATCTATTTACTTTTTTTAGGAGATGACATGCCGCCACTCGGACTCGAACCGAGATGCTCTAGCACTGCTTCCTAAGAGCAGCGTGTCTACCAATTTCACCATAGCGGCTTGTCTTGAATTCATAATACCCTATGAATAAGCAATCGTCTAGATTTAAGAATTAAATTGTTGCAATATTTTTTAGGAAAGATTCAAATTGATGAATAAAAATTCGTTCAAATAGGTATTTGAAGGTTCATTATTTGAATTTAGGCTCTTAGTTTTAGTGTGTATTTTAGACTCTCCTCGACTTGAACTCTTGGAAAACTAGATAGTCCAACTATGAATTAAGGGATAGAACCCCCCCCAAAAAAAACATTTTTGTTTTGTTTTAATGAACTGTTTTTGATTTATTTGATTTCAAACATCGAAACCAAAAAATCCATTTTATCAATGAACAAAAAAATTTTGGATCAGTAAAAATTGACACATATTTATCCAAAAAAATTTGTTAAGTGTTTTTGAGTGGATTGATGGCAATAAATATATGGGAGTCTATATAGGAATTCATAGAAAATCCAAAAAGAAGAAAGTTGCACAAAAAGGTTTAGAATTTTAATCAATTAGTTTCAATGATTTTGATTTTTTACTCGCCTTTCTATAGAGAAAACGTGGATCTAGAGAAAAAAGAAAATCTTATATTATTGCTTATATTATTGTAAGAAACAGGCTGATGGGGAAAATAATACTCCCCACCTTGGAAATGAGAAAATATACTAAAAAGACAATTACGTATCTTATGTTTTTTTGTCAAAAAAAAAGGATTCTTTTTTTTTTTGAATTCAGTACGGTAAAGAGAAAAATCTTTATTCTAATTCTAAGAGCGAAACAAATTCCATTTCCTATTGATTAACTCAACAGGGAATGGAAAGCGGGAATTTTATTTTCGAAACGAAATGAGTCAATTTTTGAGTCAAGCCGATTCAGGTTATTGTAACATGTTATGTTTTATTACTTATTTTATTTGTTTGTTGCACAAAAAAACTTTTGGAATTCCCGGTAGAAATAGATTTCCCTAAGGAAAACGCTTTTAACGCTGCCCAATACCCCTTCCTTTTCCAAAAATTTTTACGAATACGCTTTTTTGATGCAGAAGTACGTTTTTTTGGAACTGCCATTTAAATAAAAATTAAGAGATTACTTATTGGTATAGCTGGATGTGAAAGACATCTATTGTTCAAAAGAAATTTGCGCTTTGCCAATTCATTATGTATTTCTTTTCTAGATAATATTTTTGATTCTAAAATCAAAAAGAATACATAAGATGCGTGAAAGATATGGGAAAATAGCATAAACTATTTTTATTACTAAAAAAAAAAGAATATTCTTTTTTTTTTTAGTAACTTGTCAAATTCGCGAAAAATATGCCTAATTTAACTTGAATTTGAAAGTTCGAAGGAGACTAGTAATTAATCTGCTTTTTTCATATGATTTGACCAATTGTAACTTCTTGATTTGAATATTTGAAGTATTTAGCAGAAACTTCTAAAGAATAAGTATAAAAAGAAATAAAAATTCAAAAATTTTATTTCTATTTAAGTTAGTGCATATCTTTATTTTTTTATTAACTCCTTTCAAAAAGAGGTAAGATCCGGTGAATCGGAAACAATTAATATTAATTAAGAATTAAAAAACTTTTTTTATGGAACAGACATATCAATATGCGTGGATCATACCTTTCCTTCCACTTCCAGTTCCTATGTTAATAGGAGTGGGACTTCTTCTTTTTCCGACAGCAACAAAAAATCTCCGTCGTATGTGGGCTTTTTCGAGTATTTTATTGTTAAGTATAGTCATGATTTTTTCAACTAATCTGTCTATTCAGCAAATAAAAAGCAGTTCTATCTATCAATATGTATGGTCTTGGACCCTCGATAATGATTTTTCTTTAGAATTTGGCTACTTGATCGATCCACTTACTTCTATTATGTCAATGTTAATCACTACTGTTGGAATTATGGTTCTTATTTATAGTGATAATTATATGGCTCACGATCAAGGATACTTGAGATTTTTTGCTTATATGAGTTTTTTCAGTACTTCGATGTTGGGATTAGTTACTAGTTCGAATTTGATACAAATTTATATTTTTTGGGAATTGGTTGGAATGTGTTCCTATCTATTAATAGGGTTTTGGT